TTGGTTCGGACCGAAGAAGTAATGTCACTCGATTCTTATCAAACTGACTGCAATCTTTTTCTGTCCGTGAGGATCCCGCCAGAGCCAGAGCGCCTTCTACTTCTAATAGTAATAATAGTAATAGGCCATGAACTAGATCAGAATCATTCTCAACGAATCCATAAGAAGTGATCCAATTCTTTTCATTGGGTCTGGATGAAGACCAAAGATCTTGAGCGACCGATCCGGCAGAACAACTCAAAAGATAAAGAAGTATCGTGAATTTCTTCATGCTCGTTCCAAGTTCGAAGTACCATTTGTACAAATAAGAATCCCCTCCCATACTTGATTTCTTCTTCATATAGATAGATATAGGATCTATGGGGCAATTACTTAGAAGTACATTTTGTGCAACAGCCCTTCCTATCTGATAGAAAAGGATCCCATGATCCTGAACCGATCTTATATGGGATCGAAAATCCCAAGTTTTTCTATGAAGAGCTGATCTAATTGTATTAGTTTCTATAATGGATTTCTTCTGTGTAATACTAATTGATAGGGCCTCGTTGATAAGTGCTACAAGATCTCGCGCATTGGAACCCATGGTTATGGACCCGAATCCGTTAGTATGGAACATCCTCTTTTCCAAGTGAAATCCCCTAGTATATGAAAGAATGAAAAAGTGCTTTCGTTGTTGTGGAAGAAGAAGCCTTCGTATCTTAATGCATGTATTGAATTTCTTCGGAGCTATTAGAGCGGGATCCACTTTTTGGGGAATATGAGTCGAAGCAATAACAAGAATCTTTCCAGTGGAACATCTTTCACAATCCCTGGAGAGATAGTTCTCTAATAGACCGAGGGATAAGTAATTCGACTCATTCACATGCAGATCATGAATGTTTGGAATCCATATTATGCAAGGAGACATTGCTTTTGCTAATTCGAATTGAAGGGTGATATCAATATCAAATTGGTCTCTTTTTGGCGTCATATACGTCATATACATAGTTAGCAGCTTCGTATCAATATCAAGGTCATCCTCACTATCATCAATATTGATATCGTCACTATAATCAATATCATCAATAGGATAACTTTTAGGCTTGTCATCCAGGAACTTGTTCGGAAATACCGTAATGAAAGGAACATAGGAGTTTGTCGCTAGGTATTTGACCAAACAGGATCGTCCAGTTCCTATAGAACCTATCACTAAAATACCTCTAGAAGGGGATAGGGCTAAGCGGAGCGAAAAGGGTTTTCCATGAGGAGATGGGGAATCAAAACTATTAGCCCCGCACGAGGTTTGTGAATAAGCGATTGTCCGATAATGAGCAAGGAATATCCGTCTTTCTGCTAAAAAGGATCTATTGAACTCATAATTCAATAGATCCTTTTTATGAATGTCAACTAAGTATCGTAAGGAAATTGATCCCGGTTGTTCAATCATTTGATAACCAGAGTCATTCTTTGATAAATGATCACTATGAGTCAGATTCAATAGAATTTGATCAATCCTTTTTTCTGTCGTTAAGGTGGAGAACTGAACCAAGAATTCTCTTTCTTCATCATCAATCGAATCACTGTTCGCGACCCAGAATTCTATTTTCTCATCAATCCAATAACCGTTCACGTTTTTTCTTTTTCTTATCAATGAATAGATCTCTTTACTTGTACGACTTAGATGTCTCGTATTTCTCGAAAAAAGGATTCGATTGATGGGATTTGGTATGATACTTACAAGATCGATGAGATGGATCTTCCAATATTGATTCTTAGAACGTATTGATTTGACCCCATAAGCAGAACCCCGTATTTCTTCCAGAGAATCTCCTAATTGTTCCAGAATAACTAGAAAGAGATTCTTTAACCAGAAAGAATTCAGTTCAGATGTAGGATACCTATCCATAAGTTTTCGAAATTCCATCATGTATGATGGAATCATCAAAGATTTTATCTTTTCTAACTCTGTCTGTAACTCACTAGAGGCTCGGGAAACAAAGAGAAGATGTATACGAACGAGATATCCAGCAACAAGAAGAAGGAAAAAGATTGAATAGAGGAACTCCCGAGCATTTGTTGATCTCAGATGTGCCCATATCAATGGAATGGGTGACTCATTATTTCGATGAATCCTTTCTTCGAACAGAAGAAGATTCTGTAAACATTGACTCGAAATCTCACTTATCAGAGTCCATTGTGGAAGAATCTTCTGAGGAATTGGCCGTGATATATCTGATCCATGCATCATATCATGAAAAATGGATACAAATTTTTGACTGCTACTTAGTATCGGCAATGGGTCTGAAAGAGTATCTAAAAGGGTGAAATTGAGATATTTGCACCCTGTCGAAGTAAGGAACCATGGCATATATTTTTGGAACAGATTCCATTTTGAGAGATTTGAAAAAGCACTATCTCGTTGAAAGGTTCTATACATCTGCCCTTTCTCAACGCATTTCTTTAGACAAAGACTCCGTTTTTTCCTCTTTCCGGATGGTAAATACTTCTCAGAACATGGCGT